ATATCATTATTGCCGAACCCAATGCCTATATTGCATTTGCGGGTAAAAGAGTAATTGAACAAACATTGAATAAAACAGTACCTGAAGGTTCACAGGCGGCTGAATATTTATTCCAGAAGGGCTTATTCGATCTAATCGTACCACGTAATCCTTTAAAAAGCGTTCTGAGTGAGTTATTTCAGTTCCACGCTTTCTTTCAAATTCAATAGAGCATTAAGTTCCTTTTTTATTTGTAGCAAACAAGTAGTTAGTTTATCAGAATCCAAGTAAAACAAAAATGAATGGGGTTTCTTTGTTGACATAAGATCTAAATTGTAAAAAGAAGCAAAAGTAGCGGATAACTCTTTTTTATCTATATTCTTGATTACTCATTCAGTTAAGAGGCCTCTATCAACAAGAAAAAGTGAATTCTTATTTTCGTTAAATTATAGGAAAATACAAAATTTTTGTTCTAAGTCTTACGTATGTATATAGAATCCAAATATTGTACCTTCTATACTCACTTAGATATATACTTAGATTTATACTAATTTATATATATAATATAATATTTAATTATTATATATTTAATATTATATTAATTATAATATTTAATTCTTAATAAGATAAGATATCTTTATAAATCTTTATAAATAAAAATCTTTATAAATCTTTATAAATAAAAATAATAACAGGTACAAATAGTAAATTGAGGTATCCTTTATATGACAACTTTCGACTTTCCCTCCGTTTTGGTGCCTTTAGTAGGCTTAGTATTTCCAGCAATGGCAATGGCTTCTTTATTTCTTCATGTTCAAAAAAATAAGACTGTTTAGATCTGCTGGGCCCAACTCTCATCCATTTTTTTCAAATTTTCAAAGCTAAGACTTGTATTATAACGCAGATACCTATTTATTGTAAGAAGGTATAACATGCGGCGCTTCCGTCGAAAGGGGCTCTTTGACCTGTAGAAAGATGATATGGGGGTAAAGGAATTCTATCTATTTGAAAAAATCTCAGGATCGCCGGATGGCTGAACTGTAAAATAGATATATCGATGGGATCATACGAAGGGTATGTTTTTATTTTAGATCTAACCAACTTGATAAATTACTCTTAAAGGTTTACATCAAATGAAGTACTAGTTGATGAGAGTTACTTCGGAAACAAAAAGAGTAAAGTCTAGGGTATTCTCTCAATTCCAATAAAACGAAACCAGATCAAGTATGAGTTGTCGATCAGAACATATATGGATACAACCTATAACGGGGTCGCGAAAAATAAGTAATTTATGCTGGGCCATTATCCTTTTTTTAGGTTCATTAGGATTCTTATTGGTTGGAACTTCCAGTTATCTTGGGAGAAACTTAATATCTTTATTTCCGTCTCAGCAAATCCTTTTTTTTCCACAAGGGATTGTGATGTCTTTCTATGGGATCGCGGGTCTCTTTATTAGCTCCTATTTGTGGTGCACAATTTCGTGGAATGTAGGGGGTGGTTATGATCGATTCGATAGAAAAGACGGAATGGTGTGTATTTTTCGTTGGGGATTCCCTGGAAAAAATCGTCGCATTTTCCTCCGATTCCTTATAAAGGATATTCAGTCCGTCAGAATAGAAGTTAAAGAGGGTATTTATGCCCGCCGTGTCCTTTATATGGATATCAGAGGCCAGGGGGCCATTCCCTTGACTCGTACGGATGAGAATGTTACTCCGCGGGAAATCGAACAAAAAGCTGCCGAATTGGCCTATTTCTTGCGTGTACCGATTGAAGTATTTTGAGAAATGAGCTGAGAGATAGAACTCATGCATGAGAGAAATATTGGATGGCGTAGAGTCAACTAATGAGGTCGGTTCATTAAAAATTCATAGACACGAAATGAAAAAATGTCAAAAAAGAAAGCATTCACCCCTCTTTTATATCTTGCATCTATAGTATTTTTGCCCTGGTGGATTTCTCTCTCATTTAATAAAAGTCTGGAATCTTGGGTTATTTATTGGTGGAATACTAGGCAATCTGAAATTTTTTTGAATGATATTCAAGAAAAGAATATTATAGAAAATTTCATAGAATTGGAGGAAATCCTTCTTTTGGAGGAAATGATCAAGGAATACTCGGAGACACATCTACAAAACCTTCATATAGGAATCCACAAAGAAACGCTCCAATTAATCAAGATACACAATGAGGATCATATTCATACGATTTTGCACTTCTCGACAAATATAATCTGTTTCGTTATTCTAAGCGGTTATTCTATTTTGGGTAATGAAGAACTTGTTATTCTTAACTCTTGGGCTCAGGAATTCCTATATAACTTAAGTGACACAATAAAAGCTTTTTCGATTCTTTTATTAACAGATTTATGTATCGGATTCCATTCGCCCCACGGTTGGGAACTAATGATTGGCTTTGTCTACAAAGATTTTGGATTTGCTCATAATGATCAAATTATATCTGGTCTTGTTTCTACTTTTCCAGTCATTCTAGATACTCTATTTAAATTTTGGATTTTTCGTTA